TATATAAAAAATAATATAGGAGGATCTTGGATAAACAAGATTCATGGTATACTTCTGAAGATTAATTCTCACAAATTAGAGCAAACAATAGAAAAATTTAATAGAAAATCTTTGTCAATAGAGAAAAAACTTTCTTTTTTTTCAGAACCCCAAGAAGAAAAAATTCATTCAGAAGAAGAAATAAAAATTTTCAAATTTTTATTTGATGTCGTTATAACTGATAACAACGATCAAACTCTTATAAAAAATTTGATTGATTTCCAAAAAATCCATAAAAAAGTGACTCGATGGTCATACAAATTAACAAGTGAGTTGGAAGAATTGGAAGGCGAAAATGAAGAAAATGTACCAACGGAGCCTGGAATTCGCTCAAGAAAAGCAAAACGTGTAGTGATTTTTACGGATAAAGAGCCGCATAACGAGATTTATACTAATCTCAAAGATAATCAAAATTCTGATCAAAAAGATGAAATGGCTTTGATCCGTTATTCACAACAATCTGATTTTCGTCGAGAGATAATTAAAGGATCCATACGTTCCCAAAGGCGTAAAACTTTTATTTGGGAATTTTTTCAAGCAAAAGTACATTCCCCCCTTTTTTTTGATAGAATCGATAAACTTTTTTTTTTTTCGTTTGATATATGGGGGCTAAAAAACAAAATTCTTAGAAATTTCATGTGGAAAAAAAAAAAAAAAAAAATTGATAAAAAAGAAGAAGAACAATCAAAAATAGACGAAAAAAGACGGATAGAAATTGCAGAAACTTGGGATAGCTTCCTATTTTCTCAAATACTAAGAGGTTTTCTCTTAGTAACTCAATCTATTCTTAGAAAATATATTCTATTACCTTTATTGATAATAATGAAAAATAGCACCCGTCTTTTATTATTTCAATTTCCCGAGTGGTCTGAGGATTTAAAGGATTGGAAACGTGAAATGCATGTTAAATGTACTTATAATGGGGTTCAACTATCCGAAACAGAATTTCCAAGAAACTGGTTAACGAATGGTATTCAGATAAAAATCCTATTTCCTTTTTATCTTAAACCTTGGCATAAATCTAAATTTCAATCATCTCAGAAGGCTCGACTAAAAAAAACAAAAGACAAAGGAGAAAAAAATGATTTTTGTTTTTTAACAGTTTGGGGAATGGAAACTGAACTACCATTGGGTTCTGCCAAAAAAAAGAAGGCTTTTTTTGAACCTATTTCTAAAGAATTAAAAAAAAGAATCAAAAAATCCAAAACTAAGTCTTTTCTGGTTTTAAGGATTTTCAAAGAAAGAGCAACAATTTTCCTAAAATTTGCAAAAGAAATTAAAAACTGGATTATTAAAAACTTTCTTTTTCTAAAAGGAAAAAAAAAAAGCCTTTCAAAACAAAATCTAATTCCATTATTTGGCCTGAGAAAAATATATGAATTAAATGAAACTAAAAAAGATTCAATAATGAGTAATCAGATGATTCATGAACTATCTGTTCAAAAAAAATCCATGGAGTGGACAAATTCTTCACTCAGCGAAAACAAAATAAAAAATTTGATTGATAGAATAAAGACAATCAGAAATCAAACAGAAGAAATTTCAAAAGAAAAAGAAAACCTAACTAATAGTTGTAAGAAACCGCGTTATGATTCTAAAATAATTGAGTCATCAAAAAAAAGTTGGCAGACATTCAAAAGAACAAATACCCGATTAATTCGTAAATCTGTTTTTTTTATAAAATTTTGCATTGAACAACTGTCTATAGCGATTTTTCTAGGTATCATTAATATTCCAAGAATTACTACACTACTTTTTTTTGAATCAACAAAAACAATTCTTGATAAATATATTTACAAGAATGAAGAAAATGGAGAAAAAATAAATAAAAAAAAAAATACCATTTATTTTATTTCAACTATAAAAAATTTAATATCCAATAAAAAAAAAATTAGTTATGACCTATGCTCTTTATCACAAGCATATGTATTTTACAAATTATCACAAATTCCAGTTAGTAACTTTTCTAAATTAAAGGCTGTTCTTGAATATAACATATGCATAAGATCCTTTTTTGTTAAGAATCAAATAAAGGCTTTTTTTCAAGAACAGGGAATCTTTCATTATGAATTGAAAGATCAAACTTTTTTAAATTCCGAAGTAAATCAATGGAAAAACTGGTTACGAAGTCATTCTCAATACAATTTACCTCAGATTGCATGGGCTGGATTAGTAACCCAAAAATGGAAAAAGAAAAAAAACCAAGACTCTCTAGTTCTAAATCCAAATTTAACCAAAGAGGATTCATATGAAAAAAACAAATTTGATAATTACAAAAAACAAAATTTTTTTGAGGCCGACTCGTTATTAAATCCAAAACATAATTTAAAAAAAGATTATATATATAATCTTTTTTGCTACAAATCTATTAATTCTACAGAAAAAATTTTTGACATGTCTATGGGCATTGCTCTAGATAATGGTTTAGTCTCTTGTTTTCTAGAAAAATATAATATTCGGGGTATAGGGAAAATTCGGCATAGAAAATATTTGGATTGGAGAATTCTCCACTTTTGGTTTAGAAAAAAAGTAAATATTGAGCCCTGGGTTGATACCACGAGTAAAAAAAAATATATTAAGACTACAGTTCAGAATTATCAAAGAATTGATAAAATAACTAAGACGGGTCTTGCCAATCAAAAAAGTTTCTTTTTTAATTGGATGGGAATGAATGAAGAAATACTAAATAATCGTATAACAAATTTTGAATTTTTTTTCTTTCCAGAATTTTTCTTATTTTCTAATACATATAAAATGAAACCGTGGGTCATACCAATTAAATTACTTCTTTTCAATTTTAATGAAAAAAAAAATGTTAATAAAAAGATCACTCTAAAGAAAAAAGGTTTTATACCATCAAACAAAAAAAAATCCCTTCGATTTTATAATTTAAATAAAGAAGAAAAAGAATCGGCAGGTCAAGGAGAGCTTGAATCAGATAAAGAAAAAAAAAGAAATCCGGAATCAGCTCTATCAAACCAAGAAAAAAATATTGAAGAAAATTATGCAGAATCGAAGATAAAAAAATGTAAAAATAAAAAACAATACAAAAGCAATACCGAAGCGGAACTTTATTTATTTCTCACAAGGTATTCGCGTTTTCAATTGCGATGGAATTGTTTTTTTAGTCAAAAAATTATCAAGAATGTAAAAGTATACTGTCTCTTGGTTAGACTAAAAAATCCAAACGAGATAGCGATAGCTTCTGTTGAAAGAGGAGAGATGAGCCTAGATATTCTAATGATTGAGAAAAATTTAACTTTTGCAAAATTAATGAAAAAAAGAATATTGATTATTGAACCTGTCCGTTTGTCTGTAAAAAACGATGGACAACTTATTATATATAGAACGCTAGGTATTTCATTGGTTAATAAAAATAAACAAAAAATAAGTAAAAGATACAAAAAAAAAAGCTATATTGATAAAAAAAATAATTATGATTTCTTTGTCCCTGAAAATATTTTATCCCCTAAACGACGTAGAGAATTTAGAATTCTAATTTGTTTCAACTTAAAAAAAAAAAAAGCGAGGGATAGAAATTCAAGATTTGATAAGAATATTCAAAACTTGACCACATTTTTGCATAAAAAGAAAGATCTTGATAAGGATAAAAATAACCTAATTAAATTAAAATCCTTTCTTTGGCCCAATTTTAGATTAGAAGATTTAGCTTGTATGAATCGCTATTGGTTTAATACTACTAACGGAAATCATTTCAGTATGATAAGAATACATATGTATACGCAATTTAAAATTCATTAATGATAGATCCTTTTTACTATCTTTTTACTATATATAATATATAAGTTACGTTATATGAAAACAATTGTATGCACAAATATGAGGGATTGCTTTAAATTAAATCTTTATACATGAGAGTCATTTAATTAATGACATAGATACCAATCAGAGCAGATCCATAAATAAATTAACAGAATCCTCCTTTTTTTAGATCTAAATTTAGACTTTTTTTGAGAAAATTCAGAAGTTGATAATTAAATTAAGATCCTTGTACAAAAAAACGACCATTATTATTACTGATCAGTAAAATTCATATCTTTCAATTCATATTAAAAAAGGGGGAAGGATTTCTTTTTATGATAAAAAATGCATTCATTTCATTTCAAGAAAAAAAAGAAGAAAGCAGGGGATCTGTTGAATTTCAAGTATTAAGTTTCACTAATAAGATACGAAGACTTACTTCACATTTGGAATTGCACAGAAAAGATTATTTATCTCAGAGGGGTCTACGAAAAATTCTGGGAAAACGTCAACGACTGCTGGCTTATTTGTCAAAAAAAAATAGAGTACGTTATAAAGAATTAATTAATCAGTTGAATATTCGGGAATTAAAAACTCGTTAAATTAAAAAATTGTGAATTTAGTTCATTTTTTAGATCTTGATTTTTTTGATAAACTTCTTTTTCAGCAATCTAATTCATGCCAGAACGAATCAAGGAAAAACTTATGAAGAGACCAGTTACAGGAAAAGATCTTATGATAGTCAATATGGGACCTCACAACCCATCCATGCATGGTGTTCTTCGCTTAATTGTTACTCTAGACGTCGAGGATGTGTGAACCCATATTGGGTTATTTACACAGAGGAATGGAAAAAATTGTTCAGAAATTAGCAGTAAAAAGAAAAATTGAGTCTCATTTCCTATGTACAAAGGTTAAACGGAAATAAACATAAGCGTAAGATTCACTTTACCCCAAGATTGGTTGATTAGTCATTCTGACTTGAAGCGGGTTAAAAATATTACTAACCGCATGACGTTTTCACTATCAGTTATATAGATTAACATACGTGTATTACAAAGTGAGCGGCAATTAGGTAAAAATGAGTGGAGTGGATGGTTAGAAACACCAAAATACACAAAGAATTTGTAATAGAGATTAACAAAATGGAAAAAGATATTTATGCATAACATAAGATCAAAAAAAAGAAGGTTAATTGGGGCTTGAAATTAGTAGAAATGATCAGACAGTACTCCCCAAGATTCCGATTCAGAGTATGCTCCTATCCACCGATAAACGTAATGACTATCAGAAACGAAATAATCCTTTCTTTTTTAAGTCCACCAACTTTTTTCTAAAAAAGAAAGAAGAATAGGAACGAAACAAGGATATTTTTTCCTATATTTCGAAAAGAAAATAGAATTTCTGTCATGAATAATAAACTAATAGGATGTCTAATTATTTTTCGTAATTGAAAACCACGATGGGCTTAAATACCTAATTTTTATTTTTACTAAGGAGTATTTTATTAAAGGACTCAGTTATTACTCAACAAATAGAAATTAAAATTTGTAAAGGATGAGATGAATTCCGAAGCGTTTTTTTTTATTCTTAGAATTTGAGCAGACAGAATTCCATTGGTATAATTTTTGACCCCAGATATATTTATATTTAATCTATTTTAGAACACCACCTAAATAATACTAATCTGGTCCTTAGAGCCCCCGAGGGGACGTATGAGGCGAGTACGGTTTTGTAATAGCGATGGGAATAGTAATGTTATCACCGACTAGGATTATCTAAAAGTTTCAGTAAAGTTGATATAGTTGAGGCATAATCAAAATATGGTTTTTGGGGATGGAATTTGTGGCGTCAACCTATAGGTTTTATCATTTTTCTTATTTCTTCCCTAGCAGAATGCGAGAGGTTACCGTTTGATTTAACAGAAGCGGAAGAAGAATTAATAGCGGGTTATCAAACTGAATATTCAGGTATCAAATTTGGTTTATTTTACGTTGCTTCTTATCTAAATCTATTAATTTCGTCATTATTTGTAACGGTTCTATACTTAGGCGGTTGGAATATTTCTATTCCGTATATAGAGCTATTTGAAAGGGATCAAATTTTTGGAACAACAATTGGTATCTTTATTACATTAGCTAAAACATATTTGTTCTTGTTCATTTCTATCGCAACAAGATGGACTTTACCTAGGCTAAGAATGGATCAACTATTAAATCTTGGGTGGAAATTTCTTTTACCGATTTCCCTTGGTAATCTATTATTAACAACTTCTTTCCAACCCTTTTCACTCTAAATTGAAAATGAATCCAACATATTCATTACTTGTTTTAAACAAGAGAAAGAAACAAAGATAAAATTATTCATAGATAATTACAATATGCTTCCGATGATAACCGGGTTCATGAATTATGGTCAACAAACCCTACGAGCTGCAAGGTATATTGGTCAAGGTTTCATGCATGATTACCTTATCCCACACAAATCGTTTACCTGTAACAGCCCTATGAAAAATTAATAACATCGGACCATTTACGCGGTCGAATCCATTTCGAATTTGAGAAATGCATTGCTTGTGAAGTATGTGTTCGAGTATGTCCTATAGATCTGTCTGTTGTTGATTGGAAATTGGAAACTAATATTGAAAAAAAAAAGATTGCTTAATTACAGTATTTATTTTGGAATTTTTATATTTTGTGGGAATTGTGTTGAGTATTGTCCAACAAATTGTTTGTCAATGACTAAAGAATATGAATTTTCAGCTTATGATCCTCACGAATTGAATTATAATCAAATAGCTTTGGGTCATTTACCAATGTCAGTACTTAACGATTACACTATTCGAACAATTTTGAATTATATAAAGAATTAAATTTAAAACTTGTATTTATATAATAATATTAAGTATTAAGGCTCATTCTTTTAATATTAATATAATTTTTAATATTAATAAAATATAATATATTCATAATTCCTTTCTTGAAATAGATAGGTTGAAAATACACTTTAGAATAAAAAAGGCGAAACTGTCTAATAATTGTATCTACATCAATTCATATCCATTAGATTCTAATTTCACTCTATTAGAAACATATTAGAAACATATAAAAAAAAATGCCCCGGTTAAATTAATAAGGTCATGAAAAGGATTTCGATTTTTTCTTATTTTAATAATATAATGGATTTGCCTGGACCAATACATCATTTTATTTTAGTTTTTCTGGGATCCGATCTTCTAGTAGGAGGTCTGGGAGTGGTATTACTTCCCAACCCACTATTTTGGCCTTTTCCTTAGGATTTGTTCTTGTTTGTATATCTTTATTGTATATTCTATCAAATTCCCATTTTGTAGCTGCCGCACAACTCCTTATTTACGTGGGGGTCATAAATGTTTTAATAATATTTGCTGTGATGCTCATGAATGATTCAGAATATTCCACAGTGTGAACCGTTGGGGATGGGATTACTTCATTGGTTTGTACAACTATTCTGTTTTCATTAATTTCTACTATTCTCGATACGTCATGGTACGGGGTTATTTGGACTACAAGATTAAACCAGATTCTAGAGCCAGATTTAATAAGTAATAGTCAACAAATAGGAATTCATTTATCAACAGATTTTTTTCTTCCATTTGAACTCATTTCAATAATTCTTTTAGTTGCTTTGATAGGTGCAATTTCTGTGGCTCGTCAATAAAAAACGTTCTAATTTAATTAGTAAAGACCAAAGAAAACTTTATGTATGTTATGATATTTTTTTTTCGTTTATTCAATTCAATTTGATTGAATACTATTTCAGATTTTAAATATCAATTTTTATATTTGATATATATTTGAAAATTTTTTCCCTAATAGAGTTTTTATTCGTACTTTTTTTTTATATTCCAGTTGATTGAATCCGGTGAATTTTTTTTATTATTCATGTTGAAATGAATCAAAATTGATAAGGAGTTGCTGAATGATACTCGAACATGTACTTGTTTTGAGTGCCTAGTTATTTTTGATTGGTCTTTATGGATTGATCACGAGTCGAAATATGGTTAGGGCTCTTATGTGTCTTGAACTTATACTCCATGCAGTTAATATGAATTTCGTAACATTTTCTGATTTTTTTGATAATTCCCAACTAAAAGGGGATATTTTCTACATTTTTGTTATAGCAATTGCAGCCGATGAAGCATTAGCTATAGTCTCGTCAATTTATCGTAACAGAAAATCAACGCACATCAACCAATCGACCTTATTAAATAAGTAGCATAAATAAAAAAATTATAGGTTGAAATTTGCATATATATATTATAAGTTATGACTTATTAGATTATATTTGTGAAAATCTAATAAATCAAAGTATTTTAGCCCCATTTTTTTATCAATTGAGCCAGAATTCATTAAAAAAATTCGATTAAAGGAAATCATTGCTTCATCTAGTATTTTAATATATAATTTAGTTATAAGTTTACTAGATTGAAAATTTATGACATTTAAAAAACTATAGATCCTATGTCACATTCAGTAAAAATTTATGATACCTGTATAGGATGTACTCAATGTGTCCGAGCATGCCCTACAGACGTATTAGAAATGATACCTTGGGATGGATGTAAAGCCAAGCAAATAGCTTCCGCTCCAAGAACCGAGGACTGTGTTGGTTGTAAGAGATGTGAATCTGCCTGTCCAACGGATTTTTTGAGCGTTCGAGTTTATTTATGGCATGAAACAACTAGAAGCATGGGTCTAGCTTATTGATACGTTACCGAAAACCTCATTTGAAGAAATATAAATTTGGAATACATTTGAGTTTTTTATTGCCAAGTACTCGTACTCAAAAAAGTTAAATTATATTTTTTTTGAGTACGCGTTCTTTGGACCTGGTGTATCTTGTCTTTACCACGAATTATTTTCCTTGGTTAACAATAATTGTTGTTTTTCCAATATCTGCCGGTTCGTTAATGTTATTTCTCCCGCATAGGGGAAATAAAGTCGATCAATTTTATACTATATGTATTTTAATCTTCGAACTTCTTCTAATGACCTACGTTTTTTGTTATAATTTTAAATAGATGGACTTTCTATAGGAACTATTTTACTGACGGGATTTATTACTACTTTAGCTACTTTAGCGGCTTTTCTAGTTACTCGGGATTCCCTATTTTTCCATTTCCTGATGTTAGCAATATACAGCGGTCAAATAGGATCATTTTCTTTTCGGGATCTTTTACTTTTTTCATCATGTGGGAATTTGAATTAATTCCCGTTTATCTACTTTTATCCATGTGGGGTGGAAAGAAACGTCTTTATTCAGCTACAAAATTTATTTTATACACTGCATCCATTTTTTTATTAATAGGAGTTTTAGGTATAAGTTTATATAACCAACATTAAATTTAGAACTATTAGCTAATAAATCCTATCCTGTCACACTCGAAATACTTTTTTATATTGGATTTTTTTTTGCTTTTGCCGTCAAATAACCGATTCATAAAAATAATTAGATAAAATGGATTCGACCTTGTCACTTTCATAAAAATAATTAGATAAAATGGATTCGACCTTGTCACTTGCTAATAAGAGCACAAAATCAGGATAAATCCCAATACCAATTATGGGTAGAAGAATAGAGATTGAAAGAAATAACTCTCGGGGTCCAGAATCAAAAAAAGATAAGTTTTTGACATTAATTAACTTGTATCCATAGAACATTTGGCGTGACATAGATAATAAATATATAGGAGTTAATATCATTCCAATTGCCATTACAAAAATAATTAAAATTTTTGAAATTAAGAAATATTTTTGGCTGGTAATTATTCCAAAAAAAAAGATTAATTCTGCAAAAAAATCACTCATGCCCGGTAATGCAAGGGAAGCCATCGATAAGATAGTGAACATTGTAAATATCTTTGGAATGGAGATAGCCATTCCACCCATTTCATCAAGATAAACAAGCCAAATTCTATCATAACTCGTTCCTGCCAAGAAAAAAAGTGCCGCGCCAATAAATCCATGAGAGATTATTTGTAAAATAGCTCCATTAAGCCCAGGTTTTTAAATTACGTTGACCGGGAGATGTTGAAGCTGCATAAATTATTTGGATTATAATTATACCGACTACCATAAACCAAGGAGAAAACATGGAATGGGCGTGAGGCAATACTTCCATATTGATTCGAACCAACCATATGCTCCCGTTTTTAATAAGATTCCAGCGAGAAGCATACAGATACTTTAATGTGCCTCGCCTGGGTGTCAGGTAACCAAGTATGTAAAGGTATAATCGTTTTCAGGAAATAAAAAAAAGCATTCAATTTAATTGTAATCAGAAGTCTTTTGTCTTTGTATTGTGAGAACCTTTTGAATCATTGTACTACTTGATTCAAAAGGTTCTTGATTATTTACGACTAAAATGAAATTGGATTTCTTAACTTTATATATGGATGCTATTCTTTTTTATTTTGATTCCTTTTTTTTTTAATGCTTTATTTAATTCGATGTAAATGAACCATAACTATGTAAACCTATTCCTAAAAGATTGACACCAAAATAGCATATCCAAATTAAAAGAAAGCCTATCGAAGCCACAATTGCAGAATTTATACCCCTAAGATTCCTATTTGTTTTAATATGTAAATAAATTGCGAATATGGTCCAAGTAATAAATGCCCAAGTTTCTTTTGGATCCCAATTCCAATATGAACCCCATGTCTCATTAGCCCATACAGCTCCTGAAAGAATGCCGACGGTTAAAAAGATAAATCCAAGACTAATAATACGAAAACTCCAATAATCTAATTGTTCAATCAATTGATACCTATAAAAATTTCTAGAAAAACTAAAATTAATGTTTTGTTTTTGTTGTAGTAAAATAGAATTTATTTCGTTTATGTAGTAAAGTACATCAAAAAAAAATAATTCATTTAATAAATTTTTTTTTTGAATATTTTTTTTCCAAAAAGTAGGTCCGACTTTGCGAAATGTAATGACTAGAAGAGCTATTGATAATAATGATCCGCATAGCAGAGCGCCATAGCCTAATATCATCATACTTACGTGCATCATTAACCACTGGGACTGGAGAGCTGGTACTAATATTGCAGACTGAGGCATTTTGTTTAAAAGACCTGAAGTAGCAAAACCCTGAATAAAAATAGCACTTGGCCCAGTTATTGCGTTTAAGTGATTTTTTTTTTTTTTATTAAAATAGGAAACCATATGAATAATTGAAAAAGCCCATGAAAGAAAAATGAAAGATTCATATAAATTACTTAACGGAAAATGTCCTGAATAAATCCAACGAGTAAATAATAATCCTGTTATCCCCAAAAATGTAATTATGATTGCTTTATCTGATGAATCAAAAAATCCTATGATTTCATCTAAATTAACTAATAAAGTTAAAAAATAAATTGTCAGTACAATTGAAACGACCGAAAAAGATATATGAGTTAATATATGCTCTAAAATTGAAAAAATCATAAAAAATTTGTTAAAAATTAAAAAATTAATACTAGGGTTTACCCGATTTTCGAAAAAAGTCGGGTATTCATTTGATTATAAAACTTATAATATCTCTTTTATAAGATCTTATGCCGCTACTCGGACTCGAACCGAGATGCTCTAGCACTGCTTCCTAAGAGCAGCGTGTCTACCAATTTCACCATAGCGGCAACTTGTTCAAAACAATACTAACAAGTTTTTATTCAATCGTCGAGATTAAAATAGAAAAAAGAAGCCAAATCCATGGAATTTACAATAGATTTCACGAATAAAAATTTGTTTAAATTAGGTATTTGGGGTTTGAATTCAATTTTAATCTTTTTTTTTATCTGAGTTATTTTAAATTATTTTAATTCACTTTTTGTACTTTAGATTTTTTCTAGAATACAATGAAAAGTGAAAGTTGGGACTTCAACCCAAAGACAAAACTCTAAGTGCTCTTTTTCATTTCCATTAATAAAAAAAAGCTTTTTATAAAAATTTAAACTTCTCAAAAATCCTTAGAAATTTTAAATAAAATAAGATTTGCCTAATTGCTCAAGAGAAATTAAAAAAATAACTATCAAACTAGATATTTTGATGCATCTTTTTATATTGTAGAAACAGTACAAACATAAGATTTTTTGATCACTTAAAAATAATATATTATTATTTATTATTATTATCTAATATTCACTTAATTGTGGATAGATGCTTTTATAACTTTGATTCCAAGTAAAGAATATAAAAATTCAGAGAAATAATAATTCCTAAAGGTATAAAGTGAAAAAATTTTCACTTAAATTAATTTTAAGAACCTATTGATTTCGCTTAAAGATCTTGTATTTCCTCTTAACGAGGAAATACAAGATCTTTATTTCTTATTGTTAGTGATAGGGAAAATTAGGCTAATTCTAATTATTCTAGTGTTTCTGATTTATTTTGTTGTACAAAAAAACTTTTTGAATTACCTGTAGAAAGTGATTTCCCTAACGAAAAAGCTTTCAACGATGTCCAATATCCCTTCCTTTTCCAATTTTTTTTACGAATACGCTTTTTCGAGATAGAAGTGCGCTTTTTTGGAACTGCCATTCAAAAATGAAAAAAAGTTTTTCAGTGGTATAATTGGATGTCAAAGACATTTATTATTCTATTCTTTCATACTCCATATCAAGTTTTTTTTCTTTCAAATTTTATTATATATTATTTTCAAAACAAAAAAGA